TAAATCGGCCCGGGTCGGTTTACTAATGGGATGCCCCACTGCGTTACAAAATTTCGTTTTTGCCAATGATCCAATCATTGGAATAATTGGAACTGTTGTATCGATTTTTTTCATGGTATTGTCTATTATAAATGAATTTTCTAGCATTTGACTCCGGACCGCTGAAGGATTTAGTCGTACACTTGCAAAATAGCCCAAAAGGCCGAGAGAATGCTTGGATAATGGGTTTATATGGATCTTTTCTGGTTGAAGCCACACATAAAAATAACATTGACATAAGTTGACAAGGTAATATTTCCATTTTTTCATCAGAGGAGGCGTACCCTTTGAATTTGAAGACAGAATTGATTTTCCTTGATATCTAACATAATGCATGAAAGGATCCTTGAACAACCATAAGATGGCCTGAAAATCATTAGCAAAGACTTCTGCAAAATGTTCTATTTTTCCGTAGAAAGATATTCGCTCAAGAAGGACCCGAGAAAATGTTGATCGTAAATGAAAGAATTGGTTACGGAGAAAAAAGAAGATGGATTCGTATTCATATACATGATAATTATATAGGAACAAAAATAATCTTGGATTACTTTTTGCAAAAATGGAAATATATTTCTTTGGAATAATAAGGCTGTTCCAATTCCAATACTCGTGAAGAAAGAGCCGTAATAAATGCAAAGAAGAGGGATCTTTCGCCCAGTAGCGAAGGGTTTGAACTAATTTTTCTAGATGGATGGGGTAAGGTATTAGTACATCTGACACATACTTTAAATGTGGAAATTTGTCCTCTAAAAAAGGAAATATTGAATGAATTGATCGTAAATTATGAGATTTTACTATTTCTGACCTTTCTAAAGAAGATACTAATCGTAGGGAAAATGGGATTTCCACAATAACTGCAAACCCCTCTGATATCGTTTGAAAATACAAATTCTTGTTGTACCTAAAAAATGGATTTTGGTTAGAATCATCAGCAGAAATAATCAAATGATTCTGTTGATACATTGGAGTAATTAAACGTTTTACAATTAGCAAACTGGATTTATTGTCATAACCCACATTTTCCAACAAAAGAGATCTATTTAAACCATGATCATGAGCAAGTGTATAAATATACTCCCGAAAGATAAGGGGGTATAGGAAGTCATTTTTTCGAGATCTATCTAGTTCCAAATTTCGTTGATATTCCTCCATTTTCAATTAGATTTGATTGAAGCAAGGATAGGGGATTTATTGGGTTATTAAATGATACATAGTGCGATACAGTAAAACCAAAGTAGTATAATATAATAAGAAAAGAATAGATACCTCGGAAACGGATAAACTCATCAACGGACTCTCTATCCTCTCTTTTTTCCATCTAATTGGTTTATGTTCATTATAGGATAATAAGATGATTAGAAATCCTTTACTTTTTCAAGCTAATCGCTCTTTTGATTTTAGAAAAATTCCTTTATCAATATACTCGTTCTTCTACACATTCATCTCCCCCTCATAGTGGAGAATAGCTAATAGTTAGGACTCATTAAAAAAATCGAAGCTCATGGAAAAGCCTTTCCCGCATCGGGCACCAATATATTTTTAACGTCTAACTGGATCGGATAATCATTCAAATTAAAAACGGAAGCTCGTTACTTTTTTGTTTCCCTATAATTGTAGCCATAGGGCTTTATCCATTTATTCACTCGACCCAACTTTGAATTCATTTTTTTATGTTCCGCACCAAGAATTCAAACAAGGTTTGGGACCGATCCGGTAAGAATGAAATATTCTCAGAATTCTCCATTGATACGACATGCTGTTTTTTCCATTCATTCCTTTCAGGATCAGTCGTGGTCTTACAAACTATACCGATGGTATGGACGAATCCGCTTCTTCATACAAATGTGTAAAAGATGTTAGCCGCACTTAAAAGCCGAGTACTCTACCGTTGAGTTAGCAACCCAAATCAAAATAAAACTATTAGGTTATGTAGATACAATCGGAATCAAAATAAATAAAGAGATTGAATCGCACGACACAATTAAAACATTAAACTAGTAAGAAATGAAATATCAAAATTTATAATAGATTCTAAACATAAAAAAAAAAAGAACGGATCAGATGAAACTAGAAGAAATTCTCAAATCAAAATATAGATAAAGTCAAAATACCTCTTGTCTCTTGTGCTATCCATTCTTATATTTATGTATTCTAATATTCTAATTATATAGAAATTTATATCTAAAATTCTATTTATATATTATTATATATTATTTTATTTATTATGCATAAATATACATTTTTTCATATTCTAATTATATAGAAATTTATATCTAAAATTCTATTATATATTATTTTATTTATTATGATTATGCATAAATATACATTTTTTCATATTCTAATTATATAGAAATTTATATCTAAAATTCTATTATATATTATTTTATTTATTATGATTATGCATAAATATACATTTTTTCAATCAAAAAATACTTTTGTATCACAGCAAATCCAACAAATCCATTATTTGAATAAAGAAAAAAACCAAACCTATGGAGCAGAAATAAATAGATCCACAGATAAGATCCAAGTTACCCCAGATTGGATTATATTTATTTGCTACACTGTTGTCAATATGAATGTGAATGTGTTGAGAAGAAATACACAATGACGAAAACAAATTGTTATTAATTTTTATTTATTTTATTCAATTTTAATAAAAATGAAATATCAAAAAATTCACTATAAAAAATTCACTATAATAGAAGGTTGTTCAATTCAAAAACTCTTTATTTTGATATAAAGAATAGGTATGCTCTGGGACGGAAGGTTTCGAACCTTCGAGTAGCGGGACCAAAACCCGTTGCCTTACCACTCGGCCACGCCCCATTTCTATTGCTATTCAACATATATTAGAATATTTCTTGGTATTGCTTTTTTGTCAAGTCTCGCCCACTATGAAATAGATTAGCTTGTTGTTCGGATTTTGATATGTATAGATATAGAATTAAACTGAATTTATTGATCATAATATATAATTCAATTAAGATATTGTATGAAAATATGATTTCTTCTATTCTTTTTTGATTTTAGAATTGAAGGATTTTTGATTGGGTAAATTGAAATGAAATAAAGAAAGGTTTTTGGTCCACCTTACTTTATTTATTTATTTTATTATTGATTTTATATCAATTTTGATATCAATAACATATTAAATAACCCAGTCAAAATACAATTATCTTCAAGAACAAAATGTTTGTTATGCTTCATTTTTTTAGTTTGATTTGTATCTGTCTTAATTCTGCCCATTATTCAAGCAGTTTTTTCTTTACAAAATTGCCTGAAGCCTACGCTTTTTTGAATCCAATAGTAGATGTTATGCCCGTAATCCCTGTCCTCTTTTTTCTATTAGCCTTTGTTTGGCAAGCTGCTATAAGTTTTCGATAAAATCTTTAGTCCTAGAATAATTCATGATTTATTCGATGAAAAAAATTATAGCAATTGATAAGATCAGATAAGTCTTATAATAAAAGCCCTCAATTCAAACATTGAAGTTATTGTATAGACGCGAAAAATATGAATTATCCCATTTCCTCATTCTGAACTTTTTGACATTCTATTTAACCCTAGTGGTATAAAAAGATTGATATTCCTTATTTAAGTTAATTTAATTCCTACTGGATTAGAGAATCGATTTTATTTTTCTTTTTTTCCAAAAAAAAGTTAAGTCTATTGCAATCGGTTCTGTATCAATGTAATCTCATCATCCATACATAACGATGTGATATATTCATATCATATAACATATGAACAGTAAGAACTAGCATTCTTATTGAGACTAGAACTAATAGGGAGAGAAATCGATTTATGGATGGAATCAAATATGCAGTATTTACACACAAAAGTTCACGGTTATTGGAGAAAAATAAATATACTTTTAATGTGGAATCAGGATTAACTAGGACAGAAATAAAACATTGGGTCGAACTTTTTTTTGGTGTCAAGGTAATAGCTATGAATAGCCATCGACTTCCGGGCAAGGTTCGAAGAAAGAAACCTGTTATGGGACATACAATGCATTACAGACGTATGATCATTACGCTTCACCCGGGTTATTCTATTCCACCTCTTAAATAGAAAATAACTTAAATCAAAATACTTAATAGCATGGTGATACATTTATACAAAACTTCTACCCCAAGAAAAGGAGCCGGAGGCGGTCAAGTGAAATCCAATACACGAAATAAATTGATCTATGGACAGCATCGTTGTGGTAAAGGCCGTAATGCCAGAGGAATCATTACCGCAAGGAATAGAGGGGGGGGTCATAAGCGTTTATATCGTAAAATCGATTTTCGACGGAATGAAAAAGACATATATGGTAAAATCGTAACCATAGAATACGATCCTAATAGAAATGCACACATCTGTCTCATACACTATAGGGATGGCGAGAAGGGATATATTTTACATCCCAGAGGGGCTATAATTGGAGATACCATTATTTCTGGTACAAAAGTTCCTATAAAAATGGGAAATGCCCTACCTTTGAGTGCGGTTTGAACTATTGATTTACGTAATTGGAAGTAACCAATTAGGTTGACGACGAAACCTAGAAATCGATCACTGATCCAATTTGAGTACCTCTATGGGATAGACCTCAACAGAAAACTGAAGAGTAACGGCAGCAAGTGATTGAGTTCAGTAGTTCCTCATATAAAATTATTGACTCTAGAGATCTAGTAATATGGAGAAGACAAAATTGTTTCAAGCACCGACAAAACCAGAAGCACCTCTTGTTTCAAAAAGAGGAAGGACGGGTTATTCACATTTCATTTGACGGTCAGAGGCGAATTGAAAGCTAAGCAGTGGTAATTCTAAAGATTCCCCCCGGGGGAAAAATATGGATGTCTCCTACGTTACCCCTAACTAATATGTGGAAGTATCGACGTAATTTCATAGAGTCATTCGGTCTGAATGCTACATGAAGAACATAAGCCAGATGAAGGAACGGGAAGACCTAGGATGTAGAAGAACATACATAACATGAGCGATTCGGCGGATTTGGATTCCTATATACCCATTCATGTAGTACTTTACTTCATTGTACGATATATAAGATCCATTTCTATAGATATCATCATCTACACCCAGAAAGCCGTATGCTTTGGAAGAAGCTTGTACAGTTTGGGAAGAGGTTTTGATTGATCAAAAAGAAGAATCTACTTCAACCAATATGCCCTTAGGCACGGCCATACATAACATAGAAATCACACTTGGAAGGGGTGGACAATTAGCTAGAGCCGCAGGTACTGTAGGGAAACTGATTGCAAAAGAGGGGAAATCGGCCACATTAAAATTACCTTCTGGGGAGGTTCGTTTAACATCCCAAAACTGCTCAGCAACAGTCGGACAAGTAGGAAATGTTGGGGTGAGAAATAAAAGTTTAGGGAGAGCCGGATCCAAATGTTGGCTAGGTAAGCGTCCTGTAGTAAGAGGAGTAGTTATGAACCCTGTAGACCATCCCCATGGGGGTGGCGAAGGGAAAGTCCCAATTGGTAGAAAAAACCCCGCAACCCCTTGGGGTTATCCTGCACTTGGAAGAAAAACTAGAAAAAGAAATAAATATAATGATAATTTGATTCTTCGTCGCCGTAGTAAATCGGAGAGCGAGACGTAGAAAAAGAAATAAATAAATATAGTAATAATTTGATTCTTCGTCTTAAAAAAAAAAATAAAAAAAATAAAAAAAATAAAAAAATAGGAGAAATTCACTATGACGCGAGTTCAAAAACTCAATCCTTTTGTGGCAATTCATTTAGTAAGAAAACTAGAAAAGCTTAATAGAAAGACAAAGACGGAAAAAGAAAAAGAAATAATATTAACGTGGTCTCGGGCATCGACCATTATACCCATAATGGTGGGCCATACTCTGGCTATCCATAATGGAAAGGAACATATACCTATTTATATAACAATGCGTATGTTGGGCTATAAATTGGGAGAATTTGCACCTACTAGAAATTATCAGGAGTATGAAAAAACAGATGATAAATCTAGTCGTAAAAAAGATGATAAATCTCGTCGTAAAAAAGATGATAAATCTCGTGGTAAACAAGATGAGAAATTTCGTGGTAAACAAGAGAAATTTCGTGGTAAACAAGATGATAAATTTCGTGGTAAACAAGAGAAATTTCGTGGTAAAAAAGATGATAAATCTCGTGGTAAAAAAGATGATAAATCTCGTCGTTAATTATTTAATAATTAATACTCAAAATAGCGAATATCAATACCTAATTAATAAGAGGTGCACCTTATCTTATGATAAAGAATGGAAAGAGGAAGCCATATACAGAAATATACACTTTAGGTCAACATATACGCATATCCGCTCATAAAGTGCGAAGAGTAATTGATCAAATTCGTGGACGTTCCTATGAAGAAACAATTATGGTACTCGGCCTCATGCCTTATCGAGGATGTTACCCCATTTTAAAATTGATTTATTCTGCAGCAGCAAATGCTAGTAACAATATGGGTTTCAACAAAGCCAATTTAGTCATTAGTAAAGCCGAAGTCAACGAGGGTACTACTTTGAAAAGATTAAAACCTCGGGCTCGGGGACGACGTTATCTGATAAAAAGACCGACTTGTCATATAACGATTGTATTAAAAGATATATCCTTATGTGAAGAAGTCAGCGAATATGATATGCCTTTTTCCAATTTATAAATAGTATTATATTAGGGCATTATGGGACAAAAAATAAATCCACTTGGTTTCAGACTTGGTAAAACCCAAAGGCATTATTCTCTTTGGTTTGCACAACCAAAAAAATTTTATGAGGATTTAGAAGAAGATCAAAAAATAAGAAACTGTATCAAGAATCTTGTACAAAAAATTATGAAAATATCTTATGGTGTGGATGGACTTGCACGTATAGAGATTCAAAAACAAAAAAAAATCGATGTGACTCGGGTCATAATATATATGGGGTTCCCCCACTTATTCACAAAAAATAGACCTAAAATAATGAAAGAATTACTGATGAATGTACAAAAAGAAATTAATTGTGTGAATCGAACACTCAAAATTGAGCTTAGAGGAATTGAAAACCCTTACGGGAACCCTACTATTCTTGCAGAATTTATAGGCGAGCAAATAAAGAATGGAGTTTCATATCACAAAGTAATGAAAAAGGCTATTGAATTAAATGAACACACGGATACAAAAGGAATTCAAATAAAAATTGCAGGACGTCTTGCCGGAAGAGACCGTGCGCGCACCGCATGGATGAGAAAGGGTAGGGTTCCTCTACAAACTGTTCGAGCTAAATTTGATTATTGTTCCTATATGGTTACAACTATAAAAGGGGTATTGGGTATAAAAATTTGGACATTTTTAGACGAGGAATATTAAACCCTTACTTGACTTGTCTTTCCATTCTATCCATTGATATAACAAAAAAGACAAATTATTTCATTCTTTTTTTTATTAAGTCAAAACAAAAAGGAGCAATTCGAATTTAATGGGGTTGAATAAAATTTCAAATAAAAATTTTGATTTCTAATTTGATATAATTGCTATGCTTAGTGTGTGACTCGTTTGTTTTTTAGAGTCAGGATAAAAAAAATTGACTGACTCATACTATGAACTAATAAATATAGAACTAATAACCAACCCATCGTTTCACATTATCTGCTGGATCCAAAGAGGCAATCAAGATATGATATATTGATCATATCATTGTAGCAATTGAAATCCTTTTTGCATAAACAAAAGAAAAACCAATCAGATTATGAGTTGTAAAGCAAAATAGAAAATTATGCAGATAAATGAAAGGATGAGAGAAAGAGAGAAAAAAAGAATATCAATGATATATTATTCCAATATGTAAGGTCTATGAGTGATCTCAAAAAAGGCAATGTAATAAAGCATCAATACCGATTGATCTATAATTAAATAAATCTATTCATAGAACAAAAAAAATCAAGAGCCTCGAACCAATAAAGACTGAGAAGATTGACTCAAGAACAAATTTAATTAGAGGCCCCATTGTAAAATAAAGACCTAACCATTAATCAAGAAGCGATGGGAACGAGGAAACCCATGAATACATAAGATTCTATTGAAAAGTAATCTTAATGATTTATTGGGCGGGATGGCGAAACGAACCAGGAGACAATCTATTTATTATGAGCGGTCATGGGTTAACCCCACAAATGAAATAAATATTGAAAGAGTAAATATTCGCCCGCGAAAGTTTTTATTTATTTATGTTATTGGATTTCAAAATTTTAAGTGATCTGATATAATACTATCATAATAGTAATATTCATAATAGGAATATAATAATAAATACAGATTCGTCCTAACGTTATAATAAATATAATAAAAACGACATCATCCAAAATTAAAAATAGAAATAAGTATCTAGAAATCTATAATCTAAATTTCAATAAAAAAAAATATCTAAAATATCTAATATAAATAGAATAATAAATATATATAAAATTTTCTAATAAAAATAATAAAAAAAATAGTAAAAAAAATAGATAGGGGAAATCTTAAAAAATCCCCCGATTCAATATATTATTCAGCACCTACATGTATATTTTATCATTTCATTCGCGAGGAGCTGGATGAGAAGAAACTCTCATGTCCGGTTCTGTAGTAGAGATGGAATTGAGAAAAAACTATCAACTATAACCCCAAAAGAACCAGATTCCGTACACAACATCGAGGAAGAATGAAAGGAATATCTTATCGAGGTAATCATATTTGTTTCGGTAAATATGCTCTTCAGGCGCTTGAACCCGTTTGGATTACATCTAGACAAATAGAAGCGGGGCGTCGGGCACTGACACGAAATGTACGCCGCGGTGGAAAAATATGGGTACGTATATTTCCCGACAAACCAGTTACCATAAGATCTCCAGAAACACGTATGGGTTCGGGGAAAGGGAAAGGATCTCCCAAATATTGGGTAGCTGTCGTTAAACCCGGTAAAATACTTTATGAAATGGGCGGAGTAAGAGAAAATATAGCCAGAAAAGCTATTTCAATAGCAGCGTACAAAATGCCTATACGAACTCAATTCATTAGTTCAAGAAGTTCAAGATAGTAAGATAGAACCAAAGGAAAAAGGTCTTTTGGATGAAAAAAAAAAACAATCGCAAGTTTATTGTTTTGTTTTGGAAAAACAATATTTCTTTTATTTTTTGCCCTTTACATCTTTACATTGAAATAACAGATTAAAAAAAATGATATGATCCAATCTCAGACTTATTTAAATGTAGCAGATAATAGCGGACCCCTAAAATTAATGTGTATTCGAGTAATAGGGACTAGTAATCGCCGATATGCTAATATCGGTGACGTTATTGTTGCTGTGATCAAAGAAGTAGGACCAGATTCATCTCTAGAAATATCAGAAGTGATCAGAGCTGTAATTGTACGCACTTGTAAGGAATTCAAACGTGACGACGGTATGATAATACAGTATGATGACAATGCTGCAGTTATCCTTGATAAAAAAGGAAATCCAAAGGGAAATAGAATTTTTGGTGCGATCCTCGAGGAATTGAGAGATTTAAAGTTCACTAAAATAGTTTCATTAGCACCTGAAGTATTGTAAGATAAAGTATTAGTTATAAGATATAAAATCCGATATAACATTTAACATTTAAATTAAAATGAGACCATGATATAGTTATAGCATTTGAATGAAATGGATTTCATTTAAATTTAAAATGAATTAGTCGATTGTGTTTCACGCGTATACCTCTATTTAATACAATAATTAATAATAAAAAAAAAAGAAAAAAGAGTACGTTTATTATATAAAAATTTGGGAGCAATAAAAATTTTAGTTTATCATGTGTAGGGACACTATTTCTAACATAATAACCTCTATACGAAATGCTGACATGGCTAAAAAAGGAACCGTTCAAATAGAATCTACTAACATTAGCAAACCCTTGATTAAAATACTTTTACGAGAAGGTTTTATTGAAAATGTGAGGAAGCATCGAAAAAACAATAAAAATTTTTTAGTTTTAACCCTACGACATAGAAGGAATAGGAAAGGGCCGTATCGAACTAATCTAAATTTAAAACGTATCAGTCGTCCTGGTCTACAAATCTATTCTAAATATCAAGAAATTCCTAGAATTTTAGGCGGGATGGGGATTGTAATTCTTTCTACTTCTCGGGGTATAATGACAGACAGAGAGGCTCGACTAGAAAGAATCGGTGGAAAAATCTTGTGTTATATATGGTAATCTTTCTGATATCCGAATTATATCCGGACTTCCCACTTGCGAAAAAAAAAAGAACGTATTTTTAATATAATTTTTCCTACATTAATTGATACTTCAAGAGGATTTTAGATGGAATGAAAGAACAAAAAAGGATTCAGAAGGGTTTAATTACTAAATCACTTTCCTCGCTTTCCAATGGTTTCCACTGGCATGTTCCAAGTTTATTTATATAAGGAGGATCCAGTTTCAGGAAGGATCCGACGTAGTTTTGTTTTATACGCATACTACAAAGAAATAGAGTCAAAATAGAAAAAATTCGTTATGATTCGACCAGAGGGCGTCTAATTTATAGACTCCGCAACAAAGATTCGAATCTTTCGCATTACTCAGGGATACAATTCAAGATTAAAAAATTCAAAGAAACAAATTTTATTCAAAAAAGTATGTATATTTCAAATTAAGGAATGACAAATATGAAAAGAAGGGCCTCCGTTCGTAAAATTTGTAAAAACTGTCGAATGATACGTAGACGGGGAAGACTTATAGTAAGTTGCTCCAACCTGAGACATAAACAAAGACAAAAATAACCCTTCTAAACAGGGGTATCCGATGTACAAATAAAAAAAAGGATCCTTTTTGACATGAAATGGATATATCCATAAACCCCTGATTTCTATTCTTATATTTATGAGATGATAAAATATGGTAAAATTTTTACAAAAAGTTAGTCGACGCAGAAATAGACGTAGACGTATTGTTTGGTCGCTTAAAAATCCACCTAAAATAAAAAAAGGAATTATTCATGTTCAAGCAAATTTCAACAATACTATTGTGACCGTTACAGATGTACGGGGTCGGGCGGTCTCTTGGTCCTCCGCTGGCACTTGTAGATTCAAGGGCCCAAGAAGAGGGACACCTTTTGCTGCTTATGTCGCAACAGAAGATGCTATTCAGCCATTAATGGATCTCGGTATGCGACGAGCAGAAGTCAGGATAAAGGGTCCTGGTCCCGGAAGAGAAGGGGCATTAAGAACTATTGAGGAAATTGGTATAAAATTCAATTTCGTCCGGGACGTAACCCCTGTAGCGCATAATGGCTGCAGGCCCCCTAACAAAAGACACCTGTAAAAATAAATATTGAAGATATTTCAAGAGAAATAGAAGAAATAGAGATCAAAAATTGAATAATTTGATCACAAATTAATATTATTATGTCTCGAGAGAAAGTAACAATATGCAGTGGGCCACTAAAGTGGGCATGTCTTGAATCAAGAGCCGACAATAAGCGTCTTCATTATGGACGCTTTATGTTGTCTCCACTTATAAAAGGTAAAGCCGAGACAATAGGCTTTGTGATGCGAAGAATTTTGCTTGGAGAAATAGAAACAATGTGTATCACACGTGCAAAATTTATTAAACTACCACACGAGTTTTCTACTATAGCAGGTGTTGAAGACTCAATACAGGAAATTTTAATGAGTTTGAAACAAATTGTATTGAGAGGCAATTTGGATGGAATTCATAGCGCGACTATTTGTTTCAGTGGTCCTGGATATCTACTTTCTCAAGATATCATCTTACCGCCTTCTGTGGAAATCATTGATAACTCACAGTATATTGCTAAGATAACAGAACCAATTGATTTGTTTATTGAATTAATAATCGAGAGGAGTTGCGGCTATCGTAGAAAATCGCCAAAAAACTTACAAGACGGAAGTTATCCTACAGATGCTGTATTCATGCCTGTTATAAATGTGAATTATAATATTTATTCTTATGGAAATAAAAATGATGAGAAGGACAATCACGAAATACTTATTTTCGAAATATGGACAAATGGGAGTTTAACTCCTAAAGAAGCGATTCATGCAGCCTCCCGGAATTTGATTGACTTATTTGTTCCTTTTCTACGGGTAGAAGAAGAAAAATTACAGGTAGAAAAATTTAAGACAAGGTTGGTTTTACCCCATTATCCTTTGTATGATCAACATCGCAAACTACTGAGAAATGAAAAAGTAGAGAGAATGGAAAGAGACCTAGAATTTGAGCATCTTTATATTGACCAATCAGAATTGACTCCTAGGATCTATAATTGCCTCAAAAAGGCCAATATAAATACAGTATTGGACCTTTTGTATACCAGTAGAGAGGACCTTATGAGAATTGAACATTTTCGCCTAGAAGATTTACATAGATTGCAAAAGCTAACATTTAAAAGCTAACAATATAAAAACATTTCGCAATTCAATTACCAAGGAT